TTTCTTATTTCCAAAACGAGAAATAGTAAGAAAAGGTTGGCTTCTAGTTCTTGCATTCTCATCAATTCGATCTATCTTCTTTGAAAAAAAATAAGCACTTTTCTTTTTCTTCATTATTAATAAACTTAACAAATGAAAGTTTTTGTTATTGACTTTAAAACCTTCTTTACCCCAGAGAGATATTGAATAGAGGGAAGTATTTTTTTTTCCACTGAAATTTTGAAAATGAGCATTTAAATGTCCTTCAAAAGTAAGTAAATAGATCCGAAACATATAAAATGCGGTTAATCCCGCCGTAGCCCAAGCTATTATTGCAAAAATTGCTGAATATAACCAACTATCATTAAGAATTTCATCTTTGGACCAAAAACAAGCAAGCGGTGGAATACCACAAAGAGAAAGTGTACCTAATAAAAAAGCACTTTTAGTAATTGGTACATGTTTTGTTAAACCTCCCATAAAGACCATATTTTGACTTTTATTCGGAGAATAACCAACAACAGTTTGCATTGAATGAATAACAGAACCCGATCCTAAAAACAATAATGCTTTCGAATAAGCATGAGTAATCAAATGAAATAAAGCACTTCGAGAAGACCCCATACCTAGAGCTAACATCATATAACCCAATTGAGACATGGTGGAATAGGCTAAACCCCTCTTAATGTCTTTTTGAGCAATAGCTAAAGTAGCTCCAAAAAATATTGTTATTATCCCTATTAAAGAGATTAAATTCATTATGTGAGGTATAATAATGAAAAGAGGTAAAAGTCGAGCTACAAGGAAAATTCCCGCGGCTACCATAGTAGCGGCATGGATAAGAGCTGAAATAGGAGTCGGCCCTTCCATCGCATCTGGTAACCAGACGTGAAGGGGGAATTGTGCGGATTTCGAAACTGCACCAGAAAAGAAGAAAACAGCGCACCATGTAACAAATAAAAAATTTAACTCATTATGAAAAATCAAGTTATTAAATATTTGAAATAAATCCCGAAATTCAAAACTCCCAGTTATCCAATAAAAACCCAAAATTCCCAATAATAAACCAAAATCCCCAACACGATTAGTTACAAACGCTTTTTGACAAGCATTTGCTGCAACCGGGCGTGTGAACCAAAATCCTATTAATAGATATGAACACATTCCTACTAATTCCCAAAAAATATAAATTTGTATCAAATTTGAACTAGTAACTAATCCCAACATGGCAGTACTGAAAAAACTCATATAAGCAAAAAATCTCAAATATCCACGATCATGAAACATATAATTATCACTATAAATAAGAACCAAAATTCCAACAGTAGTGATTAATATTGACATAATAGAAGTAAGCGGATCGATTAAGTAGCCAAATTCTAAAGAAAAATCATTATTGATAATCCAAGCCCAGACATATTGATAGGTAGCACTGCTATTTAGTTGCTGAATACAGAAATTGACTGCAAAAATCATGACTATACTTAATACTAAAACACTTTGAAAAGCCCATATACGACGAAGACTTTTTGTTGCCGACGGAAAAAGAAGAAGTCCCACCCCGATTAATATAGGAACTGAAAGTGGAAGGAAAGGTATTATCCCTGCATATTGATATGTTTGTTCCATAAAAAAGAAAAAGTTTTTTAGGCGTAATTAATTGCTTCCGATTAACTGGACCCCACCCCTTTCAAAAGGGGTCAATAAAAAAATCAAAATATGCACTAACTTAAAAAAAAAACTTAACGTAAAGAAAAATTTAGCATTTGATACTCGTACTTAGTCTGTTCTGAGTTTTTTCGAAATATTTCAAATATTCAACTCAAGAAGTTAGACTTGGTCAAATAATATGACCAAGTTCCGTAAAAAAGGAAATACTTATTTAAAATTTATTTGTATTTTGATAATATACAAATAAATTTAGGAACAGATCGAAAATAAAAAGAGAAACTTTTCTAACAATGGGTTTTTGTATAGCAAGCATCAGGAATTACACTCAAAAGTACTTGATTCTGATATAAATCGTGGAATTCACCAATGTCATCGGCTTAATAATAATAACTCGTCATTTTCATTTTAGTTAGTTTATTTTTAGTTTTTTTATGCGAAACCGTTAGAATATCTGAGTCTATTTAGAATATCTGAGTCTATATATAAAACTTAATGGTTTATTTGAAACTTTATTTTTTATTGATTGAGAAAATTTTATTTAGTGAGAAAGGATAAAAGGATTTATCCGTTAACAGAACAGATAAATTACTAATCTCATTTGAATTTCAAAATTTGTAGACGGATTCATGGGACTAGTTACTCGAAGAAGGCTTCAATTTGTTATTAGACAAAAGTTGTCTTTTTAAATACTTCTTTCCATTTTATTACATGGAAATGAAGTGTCGAATGACAAAAAGCACCGGATATAGGTCTTTTAGATTCTTTTTTTTAGTGCCACGAATTAGATTTCTATATCATAGCTGATTATAGAAATATATTAGAAAAACCGATAAAAAAGTACTACTAATCCATACAAATTATTTGTTCTTAGAAGCCTTCTAGAGTATAAAAAACCTTTTTTAACAAAAAAATTTGTAGGAATTTTTTATACATCATATATTTATATTTATTTGTGATGAAAGGACTAAAAGAATAACTAGATAATGAATAGTAATTAAGGATTCTTTTGAACAATAGATGTCTTTCACATCCAACTCTAATAATGAGTAACCTCGTAATTTTTAAATGGCAGTTCCAAAAAAACGCACTTCTAGATCAAAAAAGCGTATTCGTCAAAATATTTGGAAAAGGAAGGGATATTCATCGGCGTTAAAAGCTTTGTCATTAGGAAAATCTCTTTCTACCGGCAAATCAAAAAGTTTTTTTATGCGACACGCAAATAAGTCCTAAAACGTTGTAATAATCGGAATCGATTTGACGCGAAAATTGGCTCATTTCAGTGTTACTATCAAATTCTCAATTACCACTCTCTGTTAGTTTGAACTAATCAATATAAAATAGACTCCGTTTTGTGATTTTGATATGTAAAAATGGGACATTAATAATTTGAAAATTTAGCAAAGTCTAAGAAAAAATACAATAAGAAAAAACAAGGTTTTACCTTAGGACTCTATTTTTTCATTTTGGTGGTGGGGAGTCTTATTTTCCCCATCGACCTCTTTGCCATAATTCATAATGCTAATAATAATACTTTTTCTTTATCTATATATCTAAAGAATATCGATAGAAGATCAGAGATAAGATCTTTAGTTCAAATTAACGAGAGAAATGATTCAATTTTGAAAACTTGTATAACTTTCTGACTTCGTCTTTCTCTGCATGACTATAGAGTTCTCAGAGATTTTTTGATTTCAGCCCAACCAATAAAAAAATAAAACTCTCGGGATGTTATATACAAACAATGTCTTACTTTGGAAAAATCCAAAAAGGGTTTCTTTTCTGTTCCGTGAGAAAATGCATTTTGTTGTTTTAAATTTATGAAATAACTTAAATGGGACCTAATTGGTATTTATGAATTTAAATTGTTATTCAAAAAATTTTTCAGTGAATTGACATTTTCCATCTTGACGATTCAATATAAATAACCTATTATTGGTTCAAACAAGCCGCTATGGTGAAATCGGTAGACACGCTGCTCTTAGGAAGCAGTGCTAGAGCATCTCGGTTCGAGTCCGAGTGGCGGCATGTTGTCTTCTAAACAAGAGACAATAGAGCTTATAATGAAAAATGAATTCAATTCCCGCTTTTCATTTAGTACTTAAATTAAGGGATTATTCTTTTTTTTTTTTATGATATTTTCAACCTTAGAGCATATATTAAATCATATTTCCTTTTCAATTGTTTCAATTGTAATTTCAATTCGGTTGATACACCTATTGGTCACTGAACTCATAAAACCATATGAGTTATCAGAAAAGGGCATGATAACGATCTTTTTGTGTTTAACAGGATTATTAGTCACTCGTTGGATTTATTCCGGTCATTTTCCACTAAGTGATTTATATGAATCATTAATCTTTCTTTCGTGGAGTTTCTCCCTTATTCATATAGTCGCATATTTCAAAAAAAATAAAAATCTAAGCGCAATAACCGCCTCGAGTACTATTTTTACCCAAGGCTTTGCTACGTCAAGTATTTTAAGTGAAATACAGAAACCTGCAATATTAGTGCCTGCGCTCCAATCTGAGTGGTTAATAATGCACGTAAGTATGATGATATTGAGCTATGCCGCCCTTCTGTGTGGATCATTATTATCCGCCGCACTTCTAGTCTTTACATTTCGCAAGAAAAGGAATTGGTTTTTAAAATTAATGGAGTCATTTTCCTTTGACGAAATCCAATATAGCTATGGCAGAAGTACTATTTTAAGAAATACTTCTTTTTTTTCTGATACGAATTATTACAAGAGCCAATTAATTCAACAGTTGGATTTTTGGAGTTATCGTGTGATTAGTCTAGGATTTATTTTTTTAACTATGGGTATTCTTTCAGGAGCAGTCTGGGCTAATGAAGCATGGGGATCCTATTGGAGTTGGGACCCAAAAGAAATTTGGGCCTTTATTACTTGGATGATATTCGCTATTTATTTACATACGCGAACAAAAAAACATTTCCCGGGTGAAACTTCCGCACTGGTGGCGGCTCTAGGTTTTCTGATAATTTGGATATGCTATTTTGGAGTTAATCTATTAGGAATAGGGCTACATAGTTATGGTTCATTTACATTAACGTCTAGCTAAAGTCAAGGAACCTTCTTACGCATACAAACTAACTCGAGGTGTCTATAAAAAATTTTGTAACGAACTGCGTGACTCCAGTACCAATTATTGATTCGCGCGGTTCTCGCAAAGACCGCGCATACCGGGTTAAAATGAACATTAGATCGTTTTTTCTTTAGGAAAAATCTCTATAAAAAACTAGATAAAAGAACTTCAACCTTCTCAACTGAGAGTGACAGAACAAAATCGGGGTAGATTCCAATCCCTATTATAGGTAGAAAGATAGCGATTGAAACAAACAACTCGCGCGGTCCAAAATCAAAAAGATAAGAATTAGGAGCATTAAATAACTTGGATCCATAGAACATCTGGCGTAACATAGATAATGAATAAATAGGCGTTAATATCATTCCAATTGCTATTACAAAAGTCAGTAGAATTTTTGCGATGAAAAGATATTTTTGACTGGTAATTAGTCCCCACAATACGATTAATTCTGCAACAAAACCACTCATACCTGGTAATGCGAGGGAGCCCATAGAAAAGCTACTAAACATCGTAAATATTTTTGGCATTGAGATAGCTACGCCGCCCATTTCGTCGAGATAAACAAGACGTATTCTATCATAACTTGTTCCTGCCAAGAAAAAAAATGCTGCCCCAATAAATCCGTGAGAAATTATTTGTAAAATGGCTCCATTGAGTCCTGCGTCGGTTATAGAACTAATTCCTATAAGTATCAAACCCATATGAGATACAGAAGAATAGGCTATTCTTTTTTTAAAATTACGTTGGCCGGAAGAAGTTAAAGATGCATAGATTATTTGTATTGTGCCTATTATCATCAACCAGGGAGAAAAAATAGAATGAGCATGAGGTAATAATTCTATATTAATCCGAATCAATCCATATGCTCCCATTTTTAATAAGATTCCGGCTAAAAGCATACAAGTACTGTAATGAGCTTCGCCATGGGTATCAGGTAACCATGTATGTAGAGGTAGAATCGGCGATTTGACAGCAAACGAAATCAAAAATCCAATATATAATATTATTTCCAAGGCCACAGGATACGGTCGATTAATTGATGTTTCAAAATCTAATGTTGGTTCATTAGAACCATATAAACCAAGACCCATAACTCCCATTAATAGAAAAACAGAACCTCCTGCCGTGTACAAAATAAATTTAGTTGCCGAGTACATCCGTTTCTTTCCTCCCCACATGGATAGAAGGAGATAAACCGGAATTAATTCTAACTCCCACATCATGAAAAAAAGTAAAAGGTCCCGAGAAGAAAACGGCCCTATTTGAGCGCTATACATTGCTAATAGCAAAAAATGGAATAATCGAGCATCGCGAGTAAGAGGCCAGGCTGCTAATGTAGCTAAAGTAGTGATGAATCCCGTTAGTAAAATGGGTCCTATAGAAAGCCCATCTATTCCTAATTTCCAATGGAAATCAAAAAAATGAATCCATTTATAATCTTCCGTTAGTTGGATTAATGGATCATCTGATTGGAAATGATAACAGAATACATAGGTTATTAGAAGGAGTTCCAAAATACATATACAAATGGTATACCATCTAATTACCTTATTTCCTTTATGAGGAAGAAAAAAAATTAAAGAACCCGCAGCTATTGGTAAAAATACAATTAGTGTTAACCAAGGAAAATCATTCGTGGTAAAGGCAAAATACATTTGGGCCAGAAAATCCGAGCGCAAAAAAATTTTTGCGCACGGGTTTTCTCGGTAAAACAAATCAGATGAATTCAAGTAGAGTTTTAAGTAAGGTATCAATAAGCTAGACCCATGCTGCGAGTTGTTTCATGCCATAAATAAACCCGAACACTCAAGAAATCTGTTGGACAAGCGGATTCACACCTCTTACACCCGACACAATCCTCTGTTCTTGGAGCGGAAGCAATTTGTTTTGCTTTACATCCGTCCCAAGGTATCATTTCTAACACATCCGTAGGGCAGGCTCGAACACATTGAGTACATCCAATACATGTATCATAAATTTTGACTGAATGTGACATTGGATCTATACATTTTTGAAGGGCATTAATTTTCGATCTACTAATTTAGAAAAAAAAGAGATAAACTAGATTTAGATATTAGACGAATCAATGAGTTTCCAGGGTTTTTGAATCCATTTTGTTCTGAATTGGTTTATGAAAAAGAGCCAAAATACTTTGATTTTTTATCTTTGTACCACCAATACCCTAGCTGACGAGGTAGACATGCTTTTTTTGACTTTCTTTTTGAATATTCGAATTTCTCTACTTGATACTATATGAGATTATTTTTGCAACAAATTAGATTGATTGATCCGAATTGACTTTCGATTACGATAAATTGAAGAAACAATAGCAAGTCCAATAGCGGCTTCAGCGGCAGCAATAGCGATAATAAAAATGGAAAAAATAGCTCCTTTTAATTGACGACTATCAAAAAAATCAGAAAATGTTACAAAATTGATATTAACCGCATTTAATATAAGTTCAAGACACATAAGAGCCCTAACCATATTTCGACTCGTGATCAATCCATATAGACCGACAGAAAATAAATAGGCACTCAAAATAAGTACATGTTCGAGCATCATTAACAAACTCCTTATCAATCTCGATTCATTTCAATATGAACAAAAATTTCACTAATTAGATTAACTCGAACATAGCAAGTAATAAAATAAAAAAATATATTGGTAATAGATCGAACTAATAAAGTAAAGAATTTTTTTCTACATGAATTCAAATAGAATAGAAAGGAAATGAATGTGA